TTAGTTCGGACTTGCTTAGTATTGAATTGGGACCAAGAACAAAATGGTTCTATAGAAGAGGTTCATGCTTCCTTTGTTGAGGTAAGGGCAAATGATCTAATTCGCGATTTCATAAGAATTGAGTTAGTCAAGTCCACTATTTCGTATACCGGAAAAAGGTATGATAGGGCAAGTTCCGGATTGATTCCCGATAATGGATTAGATTGCACCAATATCAATCCTTTTTATTCCAAGGCGAAGATTCAATCACTTAGCCAACATCAAGGAACTATTGGTATGTTGTTGAATCGAAATAAGGAATGCCAATCTTTGCTAATTTTGTCATCATCCAATTGTTCTCGAATTGGTCCATTCAATAGTTCGAAATATAACAATGTGACAAAAGAATCGGATCCCCTAATTCCAATTAGGGATTATTTAGGTCCCTTAGGCGCTATTGTACCTAAAATATCGAATTTTTATTCATCTTACCATTTAATAACTCATAATCAGATCGTGTTAAAGAAATATTTGCTACTTGACAATTTGAAACAGATTTTCCAAGTACTTCAAGTACTTAAATACTGTTTAATAGATGAAAATAGGAGGATTTATAATCCCGATCTATGCAGTAACATCATTTTGAACCCATTCCATTTGAATTGGTGCTTTCTCCATCATGATTATTGTGAAGAGACATCGATCAAAATTAGCCTTGGACAATTTATTTGTGAAAATGTATGTCTATTTAAATACGAACCACACGTAAAAAAATCTGGTCAAATTTTAATTGTTAATGTCGACTTTTTAGTTATAAGATTGGCTAAGTCTTATTTGGCTACTCCTGGAGCAACTGTTCATGGTCATTATGGGAAAATCCTTTACGAAGGAGATACATTAGTTACATTTATATATGAAAAATCGAGATCTGGTGACATAACGCAAGGTCTTCCAAAAGTAGAACAAATCTTAGAAGTGCGTTCGATTGATTCAATATCGATGAACCTCGAAAGGAGAGTTGAAGGTTGGAACGAGCGTATACCAAGAATTCTTGGGATCCCCTGGGGTTTTTTGATTGGAGCTGAGCTAACCATAGCCCAAAGTCGTATCTCTTTGGTTAATAAGATCCAAAAGGTTTATCGATCCCAGGGGGTACAGATTCATAATAGACATATAGAGATTATTGTACGTCAAGTAACATCAAAAGTGTTGGTTTCAGAAGATGGAATGTCTAATGTTTTTTCGCCTGGAGAATTAATTGGATTGTTGCGAGCGGAACGAGCAGGGCGCGCTTTGGACGAATCGATCTGTTATCGGGCAATCTCATTGGGAATAACAAGAGCGTCTCTGAATACTCAAAGTTTCATATCCGAAGCAAGTTTTCAAGAAACCGCTCGAGTTTTAGCAAAAGCTGCTCTACGAGGTCGTATTGATTGGTTGAAAGGCCTGAAAGAGAACGTTGTTCTGGGGGGGATTATACCTGTTGGTACCGGATTCCAAAAATTTGTGCACCGTTCAAGGCAAGACAAAAACATTTATTTGGAAATCAAAAGAAAAAATCTATTCGAGTTGGAAATGAGAGATATTTTGTTACACCATAGAGAATTATTTTGTTCTTACGCGACAAACAATTTCCATGAGACAAATTTACATGAGACATCAGAACAATAATTTATGCGATTTAATGATTCCTAAGAGCGGATTCATTTTCACTTTAACTATCTTTTAACTATACTGGTCTGATTATTGATTTGGTAATAAATAAAATAAGTAATTAAAAAAATTTATGGTTTGTGCCGTGTATCAATGGTCAATCCCCGGTAGAAGGTTCCATCGGAACAATTATTTATTTCAAGGTACCTCGTCTCTTTGTTAATAATACGAAAAAGAAAAAACAAAAAGGAAGTGTGGGAAAAAATGACAAGAAGATATTGGAACATCAATTTGGAAGAGATGATGGAAGCAGGAGTTCATTTTGGTCATGGTACTAAGAAATGGAATCCTAGAATGGCCCCTTACATTTCTGCAAAGCGTAAAGGTATTCATATTACAAATCTCGCTAGAACTGCTCGTTTTTTATCAGAAGCCTGTGATTTAGTTTTTGATGCAGCAAGTAGGGGAAAAAACTTCTTAATCGTCGGTACCAAAAATAAAGCATCGGATTCAGTAGCATCAGCTGCAATAAGGGCTCGGTCTCATTTTATTAATCAAAAATGGCTCGGTGGTATGTTAACGAATTGGTCCACTACGGAAACGAGACTTTATAAGTTCAGGGACTTAAGAGCAGAAGAAAAGATGGGGAAACTCAACCGTCTCCCCAAAAGAGATGCAGCAATGTTGAAGAGAAAATTATCTACCTTGCAAACATATCTCGGTGGGATCAAATATATGACGGGATTGCCTGATATTGTGATCATCGTTGATCAGCAAGAAGAATATACGGCTCTTCGAGAATGTGCCATTTTGGGGATTCCAACGATTTGTTTAATCGATACAAATTGTGACCCAGATCTTGCAGATATTTCGATTCCAGCCAACGATGACGCTATAGCTTCAATTCGATTGATTCTTAACAAATTAGTATCCGCAATTTGTGAAGGTCGTTCTAGCTATATAAGAAATCGTTGATTATGATTAAGATTAAGAATAATAAAATTAGTTAATGTTAATTATTGGGCAACTCCATAGATTTATTGGATCGGTTACTTTTTTTTTTGAATTTTTAAAAATAGAAAAAAAAAAGAACTGGGGATATTGATATATATATATTATGATGTTATGTGATTTCTTGGTATCCTAAATATATGATTAATGATTCAAGTTGGTGAGTTGAGAAAGAAATGGTTGAATCAAACTAATTCCTTTTTTGAAGTTCAATTTCTATCAGAGGACAATATGAATGTTATACCATGTTACATTAAAACACTCAAGGGGTTATACGATATATCGGGTGTAGAAGTAGGCCAACATTTCTATTGGCAAATAGGAGGTTTACAAATCCATGCCCAAGTACTTATCACTTCTTGGGTCGTAATTGCTATCTTGTTAGGTTCAGCCATCATAGCTGTTCGGAATCCACAAACCATTCCGACCGATGGTCAGAATTTCTTTGAATATGTCCTTGAATTTATTCGAGACTTGAGCAAAACTCAGATTGGAGAAGAATATGGACCTTGGGTTCCTTTTATTGGAACTATGTTCCTATTTATTTTTGTTTCTAATTGGTCAGGTGCCCTTTTACCTTGGAAAATCATACAGTTACCTCATGGGGAGTTAGCTGCGCCCACGAATGATATAAATACTACTGTTGCTTTAGCTTTACCCACGTCAGTGGCATATTTTTATGCAGGTCTTACCAAAAAAGGGTTGGGTTATTTCGAGAAATACATCAAACCAACTCCAATACTTTTACCAATTAACATCCTAGAAGATTTCACAAAACCCTTATCTCTTAGTTTTCGACTTTTCGGGAATATATTGGCTGATGAATTAGTAGTTGTTGTTCTTGTTTCTTTAGTCCCTTCAGTAGTTCCTATACCTGTCATGTTTCTTGGATTATTTACAAGTGGTATTCAAGCTCTTATTTTTGCAACGTTAGCCGCGGCTTATATAGGCGAATCCATGGAGGGTCATCATTGACTAGTTTTCGAAATAGTCTTTTTTTTTTTTAGCTTATCCCAATTCATGCATGGTTCAAGATAATCTGCTTGGTTGGAGAACATAATAGATATAAATACGTATGAATATATGACCTAGAGTCGTAGGAGAGAAGATGAACGATATTACGGAATTGTAAAAAAAAAGATGGGTTGGGGAGGTCACACTAGATGTATGTAATGTCTATAAGTCCAGCCACTTTTTGTGTGGGTTTCGAGGAATGATTCTATAATCCGATTCAATATAAAATGTGGCCAGTTTACGTTATGGAAGAAAGAAATGTATATGTAATATGTATATGTAATATTAGATATTCACTAGTTATATAGTCCTATCTATATATAAATAGAAGTCCTTATGCCTTACCTATATACTAACTAACTATCTAACTATATATATATCTAACTATATGCTATATATATGTAATATATATATAGCAATATATATAGATAGCAATATATATAGCAAAATAAATAAAAAAATATATATATGTATTGATATACATATTGATATCGTTATATTGATATATTGATATCGTTGATATCGATCATATTGATATCCATTGCATATATTGATGATTGCATATATTGATTTGATTGCAGTTTACTGCATTTAGATTAGATGGATTACAAGATAAGTCAAGTCCTTTCTTCTGTTTCATTTGTGATTGTGGATTGGATGAAAAAACAGATGAACTCAAGGATATAGAAGAGTAAAGAACGAAGGATGGAATGAAAGAATGGTTGGAAAGAAAGAAATGCAATAACTAGAGCCGTATGTATATGGATTTACAAAAACTTCATCATGGGTAGAAACAAAAAACGAGATATCGAAGTAGTTCTGATGATTCAGTAATATTATCATTAGTTTTTAGTTACTCCGACCCAATAGATCTTAATGATCAAACTTAATGATAAAATTAAGTAATAATTCATTGGTTGATTGTATCATTAACCATTTCTTTTTTTTTGGTGCGAGGAACTTACCATGAATCCACTGATTTCTGCCGCTTCCGTTATTGCTGCTGGATTGGCTGTAGGACTTGCTTCTATTGGACCCGGAGTTGGTCAAGGTACTGCTGCAGGCCAAGCTGTAGAGGGTATTGCGAGACAACCAGAAGCAGAGGGTAAAATACGAGGTACTTTATTGCTTAGTCTAGCTTTTATGGAAGCTTTAACAATTTACGGACTGGTTGTGGCATTAGCGCTTTTATTTGCGAATCCTTTTGTTTAATCCTAGAAATGTAAAAAAGTACCTTAGATTACATACTTATTTTACTTTTTTTCTTTATTAACTTGAAATTAAATTGTCGTTTGCTTCTTCGAATTATATCAACACTTTACTCCTATAATTACTTATTTGTT